AAACATATCTCTCTGTGGCACCGGTGGCAAGTACTCTATGGTTCGGGATTTTAGCGGGTCTCTTGATAGAAATCAATCGTTTATTCCCGGATGCATTGATATTCCCCTTTTTTTCATTCTAGTTTATTGGCACGGGAAGGTGTGATGAAGATTAGAGATCCAATCCAATATCTGTGATTCATTCCTTCTTCTTTATTTATTTTTTTCGAACTTATTCTAATTCGAAAAAAATAGAAAGACGAAAGGTGTATTTGGTCTCATTAAAACTCAGAATTTTTCCCAGGTTTCAATGGAATTGCAATTGAATTATTAATTCAATTCCATTGCTATTAATAATAGAGGAATACCAGAAATGGGATTGGAATGCTAGGGCGGGGGCGGACAATAATATCATACAAGATACTTAAATGAAAAATGAAATACTGTACTGCGATATAGTGCGAAATCATTGCATTGTATTACTGAATTATTACTGTACTATATAAAATGAATTGGAACAAAATCTTTCAGAATTTTTTTTGGAATTATCAACTTATACTTTTTTTCGTTCCTATTTTTTTTATTCTTCGCTTCGAATCTGAAAATCGAAGAATTAAGGGAATCAAAAAACCAAAGGAGGTTCATGGCCAAGGGTAAAGATATACGAATAACTGTTATTTTGGAATGTACCAGTTGTGATCAAAAGAGTGTTAATAAGGAATCAAGAGGTGTTTCTAGATATATTACTCAAAAGAATCGACACAATACACCCAGTCGATTGGAATTGAGAAAATTCTGTCCCTTTTGTTGCAAACATACGATTCACGCAGAGATAAAGAAATAGAGGATAGCAGCTTGTGTGTCAACTTTACAAGGTAAGATATTCGAAATAGAAGATATATTCTAAAAATTAGATATTGAAAAATTAGATAGATAACATTATAGAATGGAATAATAAAATTATATACATATAACATAACATTATATAGCATATATTTCATTCTATAACAAAAACATATATTTTAAAAAATATATATAGAATAGAAATAAAACATAATTAAGTATAAAAGAAATCCTTTTTTATAATAAATTGGATTTTCGGTATAGGAATAAACAAACCATGGATAAATCTAAACGACTCTTTCTTAAACCCAAACAATCTTTTCGTAGGAGTTTGTCCCCAATCCAATCGGGGGATCGAATTGATTATAAAAACATGAGTTTACTTGATCGATTCATTAGTGACGAGGGGAAAATATTATCTCGACGCGTGAATCGATTGACCTTAAAACAACAACGATTAATTACGATTGCTATAAAACAAGCTCGTATTTTATCTTTGTTACCTTTTGTTATTTTGCCAGATTTGCGAGATTTAAATAAAAATAAAAAAATTGAAAAAAGCGAGTCGAAGTCGACCACTAGAACTACTGTTCTGAAAAAAAAAAAAAAATAGAATTACTCTTGAATTGAATTCCTTTTTGAATCTAAACTCCATTTAAATGTGGATGGATATTTTTTTGTTCGAAAAGACAATCCAATTTGTCTTGTTCCGCTGTAAGAAAAAAGATAATAAGAATTTTTTTGGAACGTGGTTTTTTATTAATTTGGATGACTTTGTCATATGAATTCTATTTTATCATATAAATCTCTTCTACTCTACCACCTTCCCGGAGTTAAGTCTCTGGGGAATTTTTATTTTTTTATAATATCATTTCATCGGCAATCATAAAAAGACAATTGCCTTTCAATATAGCTAGTTGTGCAACTATTTTACGATTAAGAAGCAATTGTCTCTTGGACATATTATACATTAAATTGCTATAAATTTTGTATATTTCTTGTTTATTCTGGCCAATTATTGCATTTATTCGACTGATCCACAAACTACGAAAATCCCTTTTTTTCCTACCTCTATCTCGATGAGCCGAAACCGAAGCTTTGATTCTCTGTTGTGAAATAGTTCGAGTAAGTTTTGAATGAGCTCCGCGAAAACTTGATGTAAATAAACTCATTTTTGTCCTTCGTTTTCGAGCGATATATCCTCGTTTAATTCTGGTCATTGAATAAATATGACTTTTATGAATAACTATTTTATTTTTTTCTTTCAGTTATTCTTTTATCCTTCCTAGTCTATTAACTAGTCTATTATATTAATACCAATAACAAATTCTTCCAATGTATAAAATAACAATTTCCAATGGCTTTTGCTACTATAACCTTCCCAACCACCATTTTTTTATTTCTAAGAAATAAAAAATTCTATTGCTACTGGGTATTCAAAAAATATAGTAAATTAAATAGAAATAGACAAAGAAATGGAGGGTTCCTTCGTTTCTATGATTACTTTTTAAACGGTGAGGTCCTTTCTATACACCGGAGCCCCTTCCTTCATTGAATCTTTATTGAATCAATGTTATTGTTAACTTGTACAGTTCACACTCATGGGCTCTACCCATGAAATATCTAGTAATAGGTTTTTCACAACGAAATCTAGCTATACAGTAACGGTATTTAAGTACGAAAATTAGCTGGGTAGTTGACCCTTTTAGTCCGTTCTTGCAAAATTTAGGGGATAATTTTTTTTTTATTTGAAAAAGGATTTTTCCCGCTTAATGGATAACTATTTGTTACCAATGGGAAAGTCTTTTTCATCTTAAATTGCAAATTAAGTTGATTCGGTTTGCACCAATCGAAACCATAAATTTGATACACAATCGAATTATGTATAATATATAATTCTTACTAATAGAATAGATTTTTTTAAGTTAAGATACTGGAAAAATTTATTTTTAGTCTATGATCTAAACGAGTCGCACATACACCCTAGTACATGTTCCTCGGCGCTGAGGGCATCCCCGAAGAGCGGGAGATTTTGTGACATTTCGGATTGGCTGTCTTGTCTTTCTAATAAGTTGTTTTATAGTTGGCATGGTGAGTCATATACATAATGAGCTGGTTTAGATAAATCTGAACCCTATGATTTTGAATCTTTTCCAAAAAATAACAGGGAATCGGATTAGATTCCATACGAACAAAATGAGCAAATTGATAAATTTTGTAATTATTTGCAATCTTTTCGAAAAAAGAGATGGGACGGGAGCTCGAAAAAAGAGATGGGGCGGGAGCTCGAAAAAAGAGACGACAGCCAATCCGTATCAATAATAATAATACTACAGTTTGTGATCATCAGTTTTGGTTTCTTCTTTTTACATAGAAATATACCTTTTGTAAACATCGACTTATCCTTCTTCTTCTTCTGACATAGAAAAATACCCTTCTTCTTCTGACATAGAAAAATACCCTTCGTCCTCGAAAGGCTCCGCTATGACATCGACAATTCCGTAGTCTTGGGCTTCCTCTGCTGACATAAAACAATCCCTTTGCATGTCGGTGGCTATCTGCCATGTATATTTGCCTGTTCTTTGGGCATAAATATTTATTACATTGTTTTCCAGTTGTACTAGTTCATCCATTTCCAGCATAGACTCTCCTCCATCAATAAAAGTAGTAGCAGGTTGATGGATCATTATCCTAGCGTGAGGGAGTGCTACACGTCTGTTAACTCCCCCTCCTAACAAAACAAAAGATGCCATTGAAACCGAGATTCCGGCGCATACTGTCTGTACCACTGGTTGTACTCCTTGTATAGTATCAAAAATGGCTATTCCAGATATAAGTCCCCCCCCCGGAGAATTTATAAATAGATATATATCTTCCGTCCTGTTCGCTATATTGAGATATACCATCATTCCACAAACTTGATTGGATATTTCACAGCTGATTTCTTGACCTATAAAGATTATCCTTATGTAAAAAAGCATTTGGTATAACTCAACCCAAGTGGGCTCCTCCTCCTCTCCAGGAATCGAAAACCTTATTTTGGGGATACCAACCGGCATAAAATAGCAAAGCCAATTCTTTCTATTAAGAAAATAAAAAATGTGAAACAAAACGAAAATTACTACCATCGTCTATCGTAAGTATATTATAGTAGAGTGGCTTTGCTTTGAGAACATAATTTGCATTTCAGTGATATAAATAACCATATCCAATAGAAACACTCATATAAAATAAAGTAACCCTCCACTACCATTGCATATTGTTACTTATCGGATATAGAATAGATCTGCTTCTTTTTGTTCCTACGAATAGAATTCTCCCTTTGTTAGGAAAAAACTAGAACAAATATGAATTCTTTCTGCGGGATAATTTACTGAAAGGGGAGAGTCCATAGTATTATTTTTTACAGTGCAATAAAGTTACATAGTGTCTATTTTTTGTTGATATAAGAGGTATTTTCATGGGTTTGCCTTGGTATCGTGTTCATACCGTTGTATTAAATGATCCCGGCCGTTTACTTTCTGTCCATATAATGCATACAGCTCTGGTTGCTGGTTGGGCTGGTTCGATGGCTCTATATGAATTAGCAGTTTTTGATCCCTCTGACCCGGTTCTTGATCCAATGTGGAGACAAGGTATGTTCGTTATACCCTTCATGACTCGTTTAGGAATAACCAATTCGTGGGGTGGTTGGAATATCACAGGAGGGACCATAACGAATCCGGGTATTTGGAGTTACGAAGGTGTGGCCGGGGCACATATTGTGTTTTCGGGCTTGTGCTTTTTGGCGGCTATCTGGCATTGGGTTTATTGGGATCTAGAAATATTTTGTGATGAACGTACTGGAAAACCTTCTTTGGATTTGCCAAAAATCTTTGGAATTCATTTATTTCTTGCAGGGGTAGCTTGTTTTGGTTTTGGTGCATTTCACGTAACAGGATTGTTTGGTCCTGGAATATGGGTGTCTGATCCTTATGGACTGACAGGAACGGTACAATCCGTAAATCCCGCATGGGGTGTGGACGGTTTTGATCCTTTTGTTCCCGGGGGAATAGCCTCTCATCATATTGCAGCAGGAACATTGGGTATATTAGCGGGCCTTTTCCATCTTAGTGTGCGTCCACCTCAACGTCTATACAAAGGATTGCGTATGGGAAATATTGAAACTGTCCTTTCCAGTAGTATCGCTGCTGTCTTTTTTGCAGCTTTTGTTGTTGCTGGAACTATGTGGTATGGCTCAGCAACTACCCCCATTGAATTATTTGGTCCCACTCGTTATCAATGGGATCAGGGATACTTCCAGCAAGAAATATATCGAAGAGTTGGTGCTGGGCTAGCCGAAAATCAAAGTTTATCGGACGCTTGGTCTAAAATTCCAGAAAAATTAGCTTTTTATGATTACATCGGCAATAATCCGGCAAAAGGGGGACTGTTTAGAGCGGGCTCCATGGACAATGGAGATGGAATAGCCGTCGGTTGGTTAGGACATCCTATCTTTAAAGACAAAGAGGGGCGTGAACTTTTTGTACGTCGTATGCCTACTTTTTTTGAAACGTTTCCGGTTGTTTTGGTAGACGGAGACGGAATTGTTAGAGCTGATGTTCCTTTTCGAAGGGCAGAATCCAAGTATAGTGTCGAACAAGTAGGTGTAACTGTTGAATTCTATGGTGGCGAACTCAATGGAGTCAGTTATAATGATCCTGCTACTGTGAAAAAATATGCTAGACGTGCTCAATTGGGTGAAATTTTTGAATTAGATCGTGCTACTTTAAAATCGGATGGTGTTTTTCGTAGCAGTCCAAGGGGTTGGTTTACTTTTGGACATGCTTCGTTTGCTCTGCTTTTCTTTTTCGGGCACATTTGGCATGGTGCTAGAACCTTGTTTAGAGATGTTTTTGCTGGTATCGATCCAGATTTGGATGCTCAAGTAGAATTTGGAGCATTCCAAAAACTTGGAGATCCAACTACAAAAAAACGGGTAGTCTGATAGAAAGAACATTCGTTTGTTCCTTTTAGATTTGACTTTTTTTGTTGTGATTTGAATTTGATATAGGGAACCAAATAACTCTTGATTTGAATCATTGCATTTTGTTTTACTCTTGTTCTTTCTTTTTCTTTATCCAGGAGATAATCCCCAAAATAGGTATGAAAGTTATCTTATAAAAACCACGATTAAATCTATGGAAGCATTGGTTTATACATTCCTCTTAGTCTCGACTTTAGGAATCATTTTTTTCGCTATCTTTTTTAGAGAACCCCCTATAGTTCCAACTAAAAAGGTGAAATGATTTTTCATTCTCTCAATTGAAGTAATGAGCCTCCAATATCGTAATATTGGGGCTCATTACTTCAACTAGTCCCCATGTTCTTCGAATGGATCTCGTAGTTGTTGAGAGGGTTGCCCAAAAGCAGTATATAAGGCATACCCAGTAAAACTTACAATTAAACCAGATATAGAGATGGCAATTAGGGTTGCTGTTTCCATTATTATATAATATCAAGACCACAATGGATCTGGATCTATAAGATAAGGTAAGATCCTTTACTTTAAGCGGACGGGTTTACAAAGTCAAGCGATCTCAATGAATAAAAAATAGGATTTATGGCTACACAAACCGTTGAGGGTAGTTCTAGTTCTAAATCTGGATCTGTTCCAAAACGAACTGCTGTAGGGGATTTATTGAAACCATTAAATTCAGAATATGGTAAAGTAGCTCCGGGATGGGGAACTACTCCTTTTATGGGTCTTGCAATGGCTCTATTTGCGGTATTTCTCTCCATTATTTTAGAGATTTATAATTCGTCCATTTTACTGGACGGAATTTCTATGAATTAGATTCACAAGAACCAACTAACTAGCTTTTCAATAGAAAGTAAAGTTTTAGAGCATTTAGGTCTTTGATTTTTAGCCCATTCTATTTCGATTTGGTAGTTCGACCGTGAAACTTCTTTGTTTCTGTATTTCCGGAATATGAGTGTGTGACTTGTTAAAATGGATCCTATTGATAGTACAGAACATAAAATGGATCCGCCATCTTATCTTGATAGAGATGGTTTTACCCCGTCAGATATTTTTTCTAGTATCTGGAGCACGGAATATAGAAAATAGATTCTAAAGTAGTAGAACTATGATTCATACTTAATATTTATACTTAGACCTCGCAACCGGACTCAAAAAATGGAAAGAGTTAGAAGAATAAAAGGAACGATTTTTATTCTTTTAAACTGCCACCGTTTATCTTTATTTTGATCAAAGGACAAACGTTTCTTTGGATTTTTTTTTCATTATATCTATCCAAATCCATTGAATAAGTGATGATCCAGCAGTTCTTACTCAGAGAATTTTTGGACTTCGATTAAAGGTTTTTTGAAAATCATCGTGGTTCTGGTATGAATCTGAGGTTTTTGAATTAATTCATAGGGTCTTAACAAGAAAATTTCTATCAATAATAAAAAAAAGTGCAGAAGAAGTAAATAATAGAATATTCAAGAGGCCTGTAAGGATCAAGAGAAAAGACGAGTGAGCCGACTTGAGATTTTGGCATTATAACCAGAAAGAATAGCTTTCGGATTTCTATTTTTTTCTTATTTTCAAAGAAGATTGGAATCATAGGATTAAGTTAAGAAGTTAAAAACTTTCTATTATGTATATCCGTTTTTCAAATAACCAGTATTTGA